TGGAACCTCAATATCCACAGGCTTATTAGCTAAATGGCAATTGGCGCATACAATACGCCCGGTCGCCTCTCGTGGATTTTCATAAGCCTTCTGCGCAAAAATCGGATATGCACTTGAAATGGATATACGAGTTATGATATATATCATGAGTGCTGCGGAAATGGATCGAGTAATCTGTTCCTTTATCCAAGAAAAAGTATTTCTAGTTTGCATGGTCCAATCATTGATCCCGAAAATTTCTACAATAAATTGGGATAGGCCACTAGTATAGTTCCCTATCCAAGATTCTGGTATTTACTGGAATAATTTTACTGGAATAATATAAAATATAGGACGAATCCCCGAGATAAGTAGAAATAGAAAGAGTAAGTACGCTTTGAAATTCTTTTTTCTGTACAATTCCAAAGTAACAAAGATTCGAATTGGATTAATATGAGTAGATTATTTGTCAATCATTCATTGAATGATAAATCACTACAAGTGACGGAGATAGTCGATTTAAATAACGGAAAATCCAATATTTAAAAATTGTATCTAGAATAACCGGAAAGGTAGAAACAAGACCAGATATAATTTGGTCGTTATGAACAAATCCAAAATCTTTGTAAACAGAACCAATCATTAGTTCCCACCCATGGGGGGAATGGAATCCGATACATAAATCAGTTAATAAAAGAATAGAAAAAGCTTTTATTGTATCGCTTAAGTTATATAAGAATTCTTGAGCCCAAGAATTAAGAATAACAAGTTCTTCATTACCCAGAATAGAATAACCACTTAGAATAATGAAAGAGATTATATTTGTCGAGAAATGCAAAATCGTATGGATATAATTCTCATTGTATATCTTGATTAATTGGATCGTTTCTTTGTGCATTCCTATATGTAGATGTGTCTCTGAGTATTCCTTGATCATTTCGTCCAAGAAGACTAGTTCTTCTAATTCTATAAATTTTTCTAGAATATTATTTTCTTGAATATCATTCAAAAAGGTTTCGGATTGTTTAGTATTCCACCAATTAATAACCCAAGATTCCAGACTTTTATTAGAAATCCACCCGGGCAAAAATACTACAGATGCAAGATATATAAGAGGAGTAAATGCTTTCTTTTTTGCCATTTTAATTTGTGAATTGTGAATGAACTTACCTCATTCGCCGACTCTATGCAATCTAATATTTCTATGAAGCATAAGTTCTATTGCAAGGTGTCGAATCTAGTAGTCTATTCACTGTTTTTGGGGGATTCCGGGATTAGTCCTTAAATCTAGAAAAAATACAAATAAATATAGAATAAAAATCCACTTTGAATTCGAATAAAGCAATAAAATATAAAAAGAAATAATAAAAAACCTTATTTCCAGATATCTCAATTGGTCAAATTCGAAACAAGTACCGCTCTTCGATGAATGCGCGAAAGAATAACTTAAACTTATATATAAAAGAAAACTCCAGTATTTTAAAGTAAAAAAGAATAATTGAGGTAATTTTCTGAAAAATAGTGTGATGATCAAAAAGGAGTGGCAAAACAGAAAAAATAAATCGGATAGGTATTGTTATAAACGACCCAATTGTTTGGTAATTAAGTAGCACAAAAAAAGAAAAAGATAAAAATAACGGTAAAATCAAAAATTGACAAGATATGATCCATCTGGATCTAAAGTATCAATTCCAGTATTTCGATTCGTTACTTGTTTTGTTGCTGAATTGAGTGGATTTCCATATGCATAAAAGACCCCCCAATAGGGTTATTACGTCCGCGTCTGCTTTGGATCAAATCAGTGTTCTGAACTGAAGAAACTTCACTGAAGTTATGTTAGAGAAAAAAGAGGGTTCGTGACTTTTTCTTTACTGCTGATAAAGCATTCATTCTTTATTTCTCAAAAAACTTCAATTGGGACACGCAAAAAATAGGCCAATTCGGCAGCTTTTTGTTCAATTTCTCGTGGCGTAAAATTCTTATCAGTACGCGTCAAGGGAATGGCCCCCTGGCCTCGGATTTCCATATAAAGAACACGACGAGCATAAATACCCTCTTTAACTTCTATTCGCACAGACTGAATATCTTTTATCAGAAATCGGAAGAAGACACGACGGTTTTTTCCAGGAAATCCCCAACGAAAAATACACACTATTCCTTCTTTTCTATCGAATCGATCATAACCACTACCTACATTCCACGAAATTGTACACCATAAATAGGCGCTAATAAAAAGACCCGCGACCCCATAAAACGACATTACGAGCCCTTGTGGAAAAAAAATGATTTGTTGAGACGGAAATAAAGATATCAAATTTTTACCAAGATAACTGGAAGTTCCAACCAATAAGAAGCCGAATGAACCTAAAAAAAGGATAATGGCCCAGAAAAAATTACTTATTTTTCGAGACCCCCTTATAAGTTCTATCCATATATGTTCTGATCGCCAACTCATACTTGATCTGATTTCATTTTATTGGAATTGAGAGCATAGCCCAATGAATTTGACTTTACTGTTTTTGTTTCCGAAATAACTCTCATCAACTAGCACTATTTTGATGTGAACCCTTTAATACATAGACTTTTTCTGTATATAATATAAATATATAAGAACTCTTTCATTTATGTATGTTCGATTTCTGTTCAGCAGAAACCCCATGTTATATGTTATACCATACTCAAATAAATAGAGATTTTTTTTATCTAAGTAAAAAAAAAGAAATAAGATTTAGTCCTATCAGATCTAAACAATCTTGTTTTTTTGAACATAAAGAAATAAAGAAGCCATTGCCATCGCCGGAAATACTAGGCCCACTAAAGGCACAAAAATAGAGGGAAAGCTGAAAGTTATCATAAAATGAATACCTCGATTTAATTTACTATTTGTACCTGTTATTATTATATTGTTTCTATTGTTATAAAGATATCTTGTAAGAATTTTAAATTCTTAATTATAGAATGAAAATTCTTATTAATTCGATTCTAAATTACAATATACAATATATAGTAATTTAGAAACTTTAATTTTCATTAATATAAATCGAAGTATATATAATAAGTGCAAGGAATGTAGAACTAAATAAATGGACTTATTCATCTTTCAACATGAAAGATATGTATGAAAATTTAGTTTCTTATTCTTCTTCGTTTGTTCTTGTCTTCTACTTCTAATTTAATAAAAAAAGGTTTTTTGCAAATTACTGAAATATTTCTAGGCTTCTTAGTAAAAATGAGAGATATAGAAAAATACACAATTCTATATTTGAATTTATTATATAATACATACGTAAGAAGGTAAAACGAACTTCGTCTAATTTCACAAAAGCAAGAATTCATTCTTTTATAGAGGCTTTCCGATTATTAATCATGAATATTAGTAAAAAATAAAAATTATATGCAACTTGTGATTCTTTCTAGAATTAGATCTTAAAAGAAAACCCCATTCTTCTTATTTTTACTTTGATTCCGATAAACTAACTACGTGTTTACTACAAAAAACTAATTAAACTGAATAGTCTTTGAATTTTGATTCAAAGGAAAGAACGCGTGGAGTTGAAATAACTCACTCAGAACGCTTTTTAAAAGATTACGCGGTACAATTAGATCGAATAGGCCCTTCTGGAATAAATATTCGGCCGCTTGTGACCCTTCAGGTACTGTTTTATTCAATGTTTGTTCAATTACTCTTTTACCTGCAAATGCAATGTAGGCATTGGGTTCGGCAATAATGATATCGCCCAACATACCAAAACTGGCCGTCACCCCACCCGTAGTCGGAGATGTAAGAATTGGTACATAAAATCGTTTTTTATTTGATTGATAATCGTATAAAGCAGAAGATATTTTAGCCATTTGCATCAAGCTCAAACTTCCTTCTTGCATACGCGCACCCCCAGAAGCACACACTATAATAAGAGGTATAAATTTTTTGGTAGCATACTCGATCAAACGGATCATTTTCTCCCCAACTACCGATCCCATACTACCACCCATAAACTGAAAATCCATAACCCCAATTGCTACGGGAATACCATTTAGTTGGCCTATACCTGTTTGAACCGCCTCAGTTAACCCTGTCTTTCTTTGATAAGAATCAATACGATCTTTATAAGGCTCCTCCTCTGAATGAAATTCAATGGGATCCAGAGAGACCATGTCTTCATCCATAGGATCCCAAGTACCTGGATCAATCAAAAGTTCTATTCTATCTGAACTACTCATTTTCAAATAATATCCACATTGTTCACAAATATTCATTTTTGACTTCAAAATTTTCTTATAATTTAATCCATAACACTTTTCGCATTGAACCCACAAATGCCTGTATTTTTGAGTTACATCGAGATTATTATAACTTTCTCTTATAGTTAAATCGCCGGCATTCTTTATACTGGAACTCTCGCTTTCACTACTATTTCTATTTTCACCATAAATGAAACGATAAATGTAACTGTCACTATAATTTTCACTACTACTTACAATGTAAGCATCAATGCGTAGTTGAGAATCAAGATAACTGTCAATACAACTATTAATATGATTATTCCAACTATATTGAGTATCATACATGTAACGATCATAGTAAGGATCATCACTATTAGATCCCTTATTCAGATAATCAGAATTCGGATAACTCGAAAAAGGCCTTTCGAGTTCACTCAGAAAAGAATGATCATTGTTAATCTCAAAAAGTTGATTTTCAATATCAAAATATATGGAATAGCTGTCCCCATTCCTATTCCTAACTATAAAAGTGTCATCAGAGATGAAATTCCCAATGTCCTTGACTCCAAATAAATGATCAACATTACTGTAAGTAGAACTGTTACTATAACTCCAACTATGATGATCCCTATCATTTGTATTCGAATTTTCACTTTCACTGAAATGTTCGTCAATAGGACTACGACTATCCATTGATTTACTTAATCCACACCTGTGTTCTAACTCTAACTCCTTGTTAGACAACATCAAATTGAACTGCCATTTTTCCATAGAGTTTTTTTGTCCCCTATTTTATT